CATTTCGTCGTCCAGTAGCGACAACCGTCTTTTTGATTGGTACCGTAGTCGCTCTTTGGTTAGGTATTGGTGCAACATTACCAATTGATAAATCCCTAACTTTAGGTCTTTTTTAATTTGATTCAATTATGAAATAATACGACGTATGTATCTAGGGAATAGTCGCTTTAAAGCGAATTCTCCCTAGATACATCTATTCAAGAAAATTAAGAATTTCTTTCAAATATATGAATATGAATTGGACCTACAGATTGAAAACATATTTTCATCTTAATAAAAAAAAACAAATTCAATAGATTTAAAACTTCTTTTTTGGTAAATCAATTGCGAAATGTTTTTCTAGAATCCCCAATATATGTTTTACATCTTCGAGGCGAAAATGTTCAATTTTCATAAGATCTTCTTGACTGTTATTCAAAAGGTCAAATAATGTATATATATTGGACCTTTTGAGGCAATTATAGACCCTGGGAGACAAGTCAGATTGGTCAATAAAAATCGATTGCAATGCTCTTTTTTTGTTGTTTTTTTTTAGTTTCTCCAATTTATCATGAAAAATAAAGGGGGAAAAAGGAACGGTTTCTTTATTGTCCTCGAAGGTTGAGTTTTCTTCTTCCTTATGTAAAAAGGGAATAAATAAATCAATTAAATTCCGAGAGGCTTCATGAAGTGCTTCTTTTGGAGTTAAACTTCCATTTGTCCATATTTCGAGAAACAGTATCTCTTGTTTTTCATTCCCATTCCCATAGGAATGAATACTATGATTCACGTTTCGAACAGGCATGAATACAGCATCTATAGGATAACTTCCGTCTTCAAAGTTATGTAGCATTTTTAGAAGATATCCGCGATTTCTCTCGATTTCTAATCGAATAGAAAAATTAATGGGTTCTGTTAAGCTAGCTATATGTTGTGTATTGTCGACGATTTCGACATAAGGCGGTAAGATAATATCTTGAGCAGTTACATATCCAGGACCCCTGGCACAAATAGACGCGTCACAAGTTCCATATAGATTACTTCTAAATACAATTTCTTTCAAATTCATTAAAATTTCATGAACCGATTCTTGAATACCCGTTATAGTAGAATATTCGTGCGGGACGTTCTCAAATTTTACACGGGTGATACATGTTCCTTCTATTTCTCCAAGCAAAGCTCTTCGCATTGCAATGCCTATTGTGTCGCCTTGGCCTTTCATAAGCGGAGACAGAAGAAAGCGCCCATAAAAAAGACGGTTACTGTCTGTTCTTGATTCAACACAGTTCCACTGTAGTGTCCGAGTAGATACTGTTACTTTCTCTCGAACCATAGTAATATTTTTTTATTTTTTTTTATTGAATTATTTATTTCTCTTGTTTCTCTTGGAATTTCTTCATTGCTGATTTTTACACACGTCTTTTTTTCGGAGGTCTACAGCCATTATGTGGCATAGGCGTTACATCCCGTACGAAAGTTAATAGTATACCACTTCGACGAATAGCTCGTAATGCTGCGTCTCTTCCGAGACCAGGCCCTTTTATCATGACTTCGGCTCTTTGCATACCTTGATCAATTACTGTACGAATAGCATTTCCTGCTGCCGTTTGAGCAGCAAAGGGGGTCCCTCTTCTTGTACCCTTGAATCCACAAGTACCGGCGGAGGACCAGGAAACCACCCGACCCCGTACATCTGTAACCGTCACAATGGTATTATTGAAACTTGCTTGAACGTGAATAACTCCCTTTGGTATTCTACGTGTACTTTTACGTGATCCAATGCGTGTATTCCTACGTGAACCGATTCTCGGCATAGCTTTTGCCATATTTTATCATCTCATAAATATGAATCAGAAATATATGGATATATCCATTTAACATCAAAACAGATTCTTTATTTGGACACGGAACCCTTTAGCGAGTCTTATTATCCTTGTCTTTGTTTATGTCTCGGGTTGGAACAAATTACTATAATGCGCCCCCGCCTGCGTATTAGTCGACATTTTTCAAAAATTTTACGAACGGAAGCTCTTATTTTCATATTTATCATTCCTTAATTCTGAATTTACTTCTTGGTAGAAAATAAGTTTCTTGAAATTTTTCATCTCGATTCATATTCAATACAAAAAAAACCGCCTAATCTTTTGAATCTTTGTTTCGTAGGCGATAAATTATACGTCCTTTGGTTGAATCATAACGACTTACTTCAATTTTGACTTTATCTCCGGGTAGTATCCGTATAAAGCTACGTCGGATCTTTCCTGAAACATAACCTAGAATCAAACCCTCATTATCTAACCGAACCCGGAACATGCCATTTGGAAGCGATTCAGTGATTAAACCTTCATGAATCCATTTTTGTTCTTTCATTCCAGGTAAAGCCTCCTTGAAGTATCAACTAATGGAGGCGAAACGATATTAGACAATTTTCCCCCTTCTTTTTTTTGTTACAAATAGGAAGAGATTTCGGATCCCATTTGGATATGAAAAGGATTACCATATATAACACAAAATTTCTCCGCCTATTCCTTCTAGTCGAGCCTCCCGGTCTGTCATTATACCGCGAGAAGTAGAAAGAATTACAATCCCGATTCCACCTAAAAGTCTAGGAATTCGTTGAGAGTTAGAATAGATTCGTAGACCGGGTCTACTGATCCGTTTTAAATTTAAAAAATTTTTATAGGGTCTTTTCCTATTCCTTCTATGGCGCAGGGTTAAAACCAAAAAAGATTTGTTTTCTTCTCTATGTTTTCTGACATTTTCAATAAAACCTTCTCGTAAAAGTAGTTTAACAATATTTTCGGTAATATTAGTAGATGCTATGCGAACAACTCTTTTGCTATCCATATCCGCATTTCGTATAGAGGTTATCACCTCAGCAATAGTGTCTCTACCCATGATGAACTAAAATTATTGGTGCCTCTAAATTGGATATAATCAACATGTTTTTTTTATTGGTTTATGATATAGGAATTTGAAAAGGTATATACGTGAGATACAATCTACAAATCGATCTAGTTCTTAATCTATTTCTTTCAAATAACCTAAAGAAAGATAAAAAAAAATCAACATCTCGTTTTACTTTATAATACCTCGGGAGCTAATGAAACTATTTTAGTAAAATTTAATTGTCTTAATTCTCGGGGGATTGCACCAAAAATCCGAGTTCCTTTTGGATTTCCTTCTTGATCAATCACAACTGCAGCATTGTCATCATATCGTATTATCATGCCGCTGTCACGTTTAAGTTCTTTACAGGTACGAACAATTACCGCTCTAACTACTTCTGATTTTTGTAGGGGCATATTGGGTATTGCTTCTTTGATCACAGCAACAATAACGTCACCAATATGAGCATATCGACGATTGCTAGCTCCTATGATTCGAATACACATTAATTTTCGAGCCCCGCTATTATCGGCTACGTTTAAATGGGTCTGAGGTTGAATCATATAAATTTAATGCAAAGAATGAATAAAATAAAAGAAATATTAGTTGTCCAAAAAGAAAAAACCACAATTTTTTTTCATACTTAAGATAGATTTCTAGCGATTCTACATTTTTTATCCCGAAATAATAAATTGCGTTCGTATAGGCATTTTTGATGCTGCTATTAAAATAGCTCTTCGAGCTATATTTTCGGTTACTCCACTTATTTCATATAGTATTCGCCCCGGTTTAACAACAGCTACCCAATATTCAGGGGACCCCTTCCCCGAACCCATACGTGTTTCAGCAGGTCTTAGTGTAACCGGTTTGTCTGGAAATATGCGGACCCAGATTTTTCCACCACGGCGCGCATTTCGTGTCATTGCCCGTCGACCCGCTTCGATTTGTCTAGATGTGATCCAAGCAGGTTCAAGTGCTTGAAGAGCATATTTACCGAAAGAAATTACATTCCCCCGATAAGATATTCCTTTCATTCTTCCTCTATGTTGTTTACGGAATTTAGTTCTTTTGGGGTTATAGTTGATGGTTGTTTTCGAATTCCATCTCTACTACAGAACTGGACATGAAAATTTCTTCTCATCCAGCTCCTCACGAATAAAAGGATTAAAATGGACTTTTTTTTATTATTAAATTAAACTATTACTCAAATAAATAATATAATCGTTTTTTTATAAGTTCTTACTTTCTTTTCTTTTGTCCTTTATCTAAGTTTATCACTAAAAAAATAAAGTTTTTCGCGGGCGAATATTTACTCTTGCAATCTCTATTTCAGTCCTAACGCCCATCCGTGACGTATCAGAACAGATTCTTTATGGTTAATTTCGCCATCCTGACTAGTGAATCATTAAGATTTATTTGTTCAATCAAATCTTTTGCATTCACAGGTTCCATCGTTCCCACCACTTCGTAGTTAATGGTTAGGTCCGAATTCTACAATGGAGCTCATAATCCAATTTATTCGTGAGTCAACTTTCTTAGTCTTTATTGGCTCTAAGCTCTTCAATTTTTTCTTTTATACGAAGGATTCATTGAATAGTTCATTATCGATGAATCAATTAGTATTGATGCTTTATTACACTGCCTTTTATGAGATGACTCATAGACCTTACATATTTGATTCTATAGCATATATGTTTATTTTCTCTCTTTCTCTCATCTTTCCATTTATCCATATCTTTCTTCTTTATTTTGCTTTAATTAAATTTAGAATTAAAGTTCAAATCTCAGTTGCTACAAAAATATGAGCAATTTATCATAGTTTGACTGGTTCTTTAGATCCAAATAATAGGAAGTGATGAGTTAGTTTTAATACTACCGGGTTGCTTTTTTAATCCAAACCCTACAAAACTGACGAGTCACACACTAAGCATAGCAATTATATTAAAAGATTAATCTAATTTTTATTAAACCCTATAGAATTAGAATCAAATTAAGAATTGCTTGATTTGATTGGCCCAAAAAAGAAGGAGTGAGTTTTCCTTTATTTTCTTATTCCTCTTCCTTGTCTATAAAAATCCAAATTTTGATCCCTAATACCCCGTAAATAGTTCGAACTGTATAGGAACAATAAT